GTCAGTACAATATGCGTAGGATTAGCCGCTTCAATGGCATCTTTTATCCTGGCCGGGGGAACAATTACCAGACGTGCAGCATTCCCTCACGCTAGGATAATGATCCATCAACCTAGGACTTCTTTTTTTGAGAGTCATGCAGGAGAACTTTTCTTGGAACTGGACGAAGCGTTGAAACTGCGTGAACGCATCGCAGAGATTTATGCACAAAGAACCGGCAAGCCTACCTGGATCATATCCCGAGACATGGACAGAGACGTTTTCTTGTCAGCAAGACAAGCCCGAAGTTATGGAATTATTGATGATGTAGACTCAGATGATATAGACTCAGATGATATAGACTCAGATGATGAAGAGTTCTTAAGGGGTTGATCTTGTAGGGATTGTATTCATATGGATTTCGTTCAAATATGTGATTTTAGATTTGATCTCCGAGTTGAATATACACTCTATTAAATGGAAATAGAAGGAATTCATCATCAGTCGGTTAGGATCAATCTAAACCAGACCATTATATTATGTATACAATTCAACATGCCAACTATTAAACAACTTATTAGAAATCCAAGACAGCCAATCAGAAATGTCACGAAATCCCCCGCTCTTCGGGGATGTCCTCAGCGTCGAGGAACATGTACTAGGGTGTATGTGCGACTCGTTTAGATTATCAGCTGGCACATAACAAAAGAAAAAAAAAGAACTTTTCCAGTATCAATGGTCAGTATCTGAGTGAATGGGATAGAATGGAAGAAGGAACTCCACTCATTATTAAACTCTGTCATATCCCTCTATTGTGTATAAAGTTTATGGTTTCCATTGGTGCAAATCCAATTACCTCAATTGAAGATGAGAATAAATTCTCCATTGGTAGCAAATGGTTATCCATTAAGCGGAGGAAATCCTATTTAAAAAACATAACGATTAGGCTCCCACTCTGGCAAGAACGGACTAACAGGGCCAGCTACCCCAGCTAACTTTCATACTTAAATACCGTTACTTTATAAGTAGATCTCGTTGTGAAAGACCTATTACTGGAGAATTCATGGGTAGAGCCAAAGAATGTGAACTATACAAGTTCCCAATAACGTTGATTAGTTGATTAAATGAAGTGAAAGGCTCCGGTGTATAGAGAAGACCTCACCGTTTCAGAAGTAACCATAGAAACGAAGGAACCCCACTATTTCTTTATCTAGTTCTATTTTTTTTTATTTACTCTATTTTTTATAGGAAAATAAAATTTCTTATGTCTTTCTTATTCTTGTTTCGGGGTAAAATACCTAAACAAAAAAAGAAAAATCGTGGTTGGGAAGGTTATAGTAGCAAAAGCCATTGGAATTTTTATTTTATACATTGGAGAAATCCGTTTTGTTAGTATAGTAATAGAAGACAGAGTAAATAAAAGAATAGCTGAAAGAAAGAAAAAATGAGTTATTCGAAAAAGTTTCATTTATTCCATGACCAGAATTAAACGGGGATATATAGCTCGGAGACGCCGAACAAAAATGCATTTCTTTGCATCAAGTTTTCGAGGGGCTCATTCAAGGCTTACTCGAACTATGACTCAACAGGAAAAAAGAGCTTTGGTTTCAGCTCATCGGGATAGGGATAGGCAAAAGAGAGATTTTCGTCGGTTGTGGATCACTCGGATAAACGCAGTAATTCGCGAAGGAGGAGTATCCTATAGTTATAGTAAATTCATACACGATCTGTACAAGAACCAATTGCTTCTTAACCGTAAAATACTTGCGCAAATAGCTATATCAAATAGGAAATGTCTTTATATGATTTCGAACGAGATCATATAAATAAAAAAAGTAGATTGTAAAGAATCCAACGGAAGATTTTCAATGGAGTTCCCGGAGAATGAACTCCGGGAAGGTAGAGTAGAAATTACGATGATCAAATATGATAAAATAGTAAAACACGTTCAATCCAAAAAGATTTCTGATTCATTTTTTTCTTATGACACGATAATCAAATATAGATTCACGGATTTTTCGAGCAAAACACCAATCCGCATTTGAGTTCGGATTGGAATTATGATTCAAGTGAAGTAAGCCTATTTCTTTTTTTTATTTATTTGGAATTTTTCTTTCTTTTGATCTTTATTTTGATTTCTAGCTTTCAAAGCATTAGTTCTAGCGGTCGACTCGCTTATTTGAAATCCTTTCCTTTTAAAGGGTAACAAAGATAAAATACGAGCTTGTTTTATCGCAAGAGTAATTAATCGTTGTTGTTTCAAGGTCAATCTATTCACTCGTCTAGATAATATTTTTCCTTGTTCACTAATAAATCGGCTAATTAAGCTCATGTTTCTATAATCAATTCGATCCCCCGATTGAATCGGGGGCAAACGCCTACGAAAAGATCGCTTGGATTTAAGAAAAGGTCGCTTGGATTTATCCATAGTTTGTTTAGTTTATTCCCTATCCCGAATATCTTATTTTCATATTTTATATCTTATTTTCTTATTTTTTCATTAGAATTCAATTTCATTATC